AAGTAAAAAAATATTGGAATTTTTAGTGCCTAAAATTTTTAGTAATTTTTTCTTTGGGGAGAAAGGTTATTAAAATTTTGTTAAAAATGAAAAAATTTTAGTGTGCATATATATATATGCGATAGTTGACTCATATCACAACTTGTTAACTGGCACGTTCTCGAACCTGTCTTGAGTTTCGGGGTTTGGCAAGAATAGCAGGATTTGCAGGGCGTAGGGGGTAAGGGGGTTTGTCGCGCAAAAACCGAGGGCGTCACTATCATAATATGTTGAAGAAGGGTAAACACGTTATGCACCTGAATTATAAGTTAGTGCGTCTTAACTTATGTCTACCGAGAATGGATATATATTATCACATACAAGGAAAATGTACTACCTTATTTACCATTTGAATTTGCACTTGAGATGCAAATTGAAAGGAGACCAAATAGAGAAACCCCATGCATATAAAAGAATGCTAGGCATGGGGGGTAATGAAATTTATGTTTAACACTACTGGCTAATCAGATGCCGCTTACCACTCACTAATAGGGTTCTTAAAGCGATGTACATGAAGTAGGAATCAGATGCCAGTAATAATTAATAAATAACAACCCTTATTTAAAAATGTCCTTGATCTTATCATTCATAATTATTACATTATAAATTGTTGTGAGACTTGTTCATGAATGATCTTCTTGACTGTTAGTACTTGCTTTATGGTTAAAATAGTGAGATGGTGATAATACATAGTATGTCTTTAATGCATACATTATATGTACTAATACATGCATCACATGTGCATATAATGTTTTAATACTATTACGTGTGTCAGAGCATGGTACATGTTCGTAAACATATAAGTATGGGCCATACTTAGTTTATTTGTACATAATACGCCGCAGAAAATAGTTTAGTTTAGAATCCTGGCTTTGGGAGTCAGGGGTGTGAGTTGAAATCTTTCTTTTCTGGTTGCGGCGTGGCCTTAGGGGGGAATTTAACCTCCGATCCTCGGATTACAAGACCGATGCTTTGAACTAAGCTACTAAGGCAGTCCTAATCTAGTGTTTTGTTTTCTAGTCATCCTGCTAGGGGGAATAGGATTAAGAATAGTGAGAAGTATAGTACGGATGCAATTTGTCCGATAATGATGAAGGGGTGTTCTACTGGTATACCTCCGATTCATGTAAGGATAATTATATCTGCTACAAGGGTTCAAAAGAGGAATTGGGTGAGCGGGCGGAATATTATTCCTCGTTGTTTTGAGGTGTGGAGGAGTGGTACTACTAGTAAGACTAGAATTGAGAATAGTAGTGCAAGGACTCCCCCTAGTTTGTTTGGAATTGAACGTAGGATTGCGTAGGCAAATAGGAAGTATCACTCTGGTTTAATGTGTGGTGGTGTGACCAATGGGTTGGCTGGGGTGAAGTTTTCTGGGTCTCCTAGGAGGTTTGGAGAGAATGATGCTAATAGTGCTAGGGCTAATAATACAGCTAAAAATCCTAGGAGGTCTTTATATGAAAAGTATGGGTGGAAAGAAATTTTGTCTGTGTTTGAGTTAAGGCCAAATGGGTTGTTTGATCCCGTTTCGTGTAAGAAAAGTAAGTGGAGGACTGTTATGGCTACAACGACAAATGGTAGGAGGAAGTGGAATGCGAAGAATCGTGTGAGTGTTGCGTTGTCTACTGAGAATCCTCCTCAAATTCATTGTACTAATATGTCTCCTACGTATGGAACTGCGGATAGTAGGTTTGTAATTACTGTGGCACCTCAAAATGATATTTGTCCTCATGGGAGTACGTAGCCTACGAATGCTGTTATTATAACTAGTAGGAATAGGACTACTCCGATGTTTCAAGTTTCTTTGTTCAGGTATGAGCCGTAGTATAGGCCTCGGGCAATGTGAATATAGAGGCAGATAAAGAAGAATGATGCTCCGTTGGCATGTATGTTTCGGATCAGTCACCCATAATTTACATCTCGGCAGATGTGAACTACTGATGAAAAAGCAGTTGAAATGTCTGAGGTGTAGTGTATGGCTAGGAACAGTCCTGTTAGGATTTGTGTAATTAAGCATAGTCCTAGTAGTGATCCAAAGTTTCATCATGCTGAGATATTGGCTGGTGTTGGTAGGTCAATTAGTGCGTCGTTAACAATTTTAGTTAGGGGATGTGTTTTGCGTAGGCTTGCCATTAAAAATATGTTCTTGTAGTAAAATAATTACAGTGGTTCTTCAAGCCATTGATCTTGGTTAGAGTCCGAGCAGGAATTATGATATACTCAATGTCTTTATTATTAGTAGTCTTAGTTGTGGGTCTTGTTGCGGTTGCTTCGAATCCAACTCCTTATTTTGCGGCCGTTGGTTTGGTAGTTACAGCTGGTGTGGGGTGTGGGGTTTTAGTTTATTGTGGGGGCTCTTTTTTGTCTTTAATTCTTTTTTTAATTTATCTAGGGGGCATGCTCGTAGTGTTTGCTTATTCGGCGGCTTTAGCTGCAGAGCCTTTTCCTGAGGCCTGGGGTGGTCGTTCTGTTGCAGAGTATGTTTTGGTGTATTTGTTTGGGGTAGGTTTAGTGGCTGGGTTTTTTTGAGGTGGGTGGTATGATGGTTATTGGGTGGTCGTTGATGGTTTAAAAGAGTTTTCTGTACTGCGAAATGATGTAAGTGGTGTAGCTGTTGTTTATTCTTTTGGTGGTGGTATGTTGGTAATTTGTGCTTGAATATTGCTTTTAACGTTGTTTGTTGTATTGGAGTTAACTCGTGGTTTAGATCGTGGCAGCTTACGGTCAGTTTAGAGGATGATGGAGTATGTTAAAATTAGTGTTGTTAGGGAGATGGAGAAGATAGTTAGGTATGTTTTAATTTTTGCCTGTTGAGCGTCGTTTAGGTATGTGGTAGTTTCAGTGAATGTTCATAGTATTTTTTCTACTCATAGAACTTGTCATGCCTTGTCTAGTGTTGTGCCGATTGTGTGGCCTAAGGTTAGTTTTAGTTTTGGGAAGAGTCGGTGGATTAGTGCAGGGCAGTATCCTAGTATGTTGAATGAATAAAATAGCACGGTTATTGGTGTGCTTATTATTTGTTCCTCGTTTAATGAGGAGATTCATTTTGCTGTGAGGAAGCCAATGACGATTACTGCGATAGCTGTTAGTTTAAGGTATATAGGTATTGTTAGTGTTGGTGTTTTCTCGGGGAGTATGTTGTGTCAGATTACAAACCCTATGAAGATGCTTCCTCAGGCAAGTCGTTTAATAGGTTTAAGTACTGTCATTGCGTCTTCGGTTGGTATGATTTTAGGGTTGATTAATCCTGGTCCTAGGGTTACATGGTATATTAATCGGTAGCTATAGGCCGCGGTGAATGATGCGGCGATAAGTGTGAGGATGATGGTGAGGATGCTTAGTTTGGATGTGACTAGGGATTCAAGGATGGCGTCTTTTGAGTAGAAGCCGGCTAGGAATGGAATTCCTGATAGTGCCATATTGCCAATTAGTAGATATGTTGTGGTAGTTGGTATGAGTGTTATCAGATTTCCTATTTTTCGGATATCTTGTTCGTCTTTTAGTTTGTGAATAATCATACCTGAGCATAGGAATAGTATAGCTTTGAAAAAGGCGTGGGTGCAGATGTGGAAAAATGCTAGTTGAGGTTGGTTTAGTCCGATTGCTATTATTATAAGTCCTAGTTGGCTTGATGTTGAGAAGGCTACAATTTTTTTGATGTCATTTTGAGTTAGGGCGCAGGCAGCGGAGAATAGTGTTGTTGCTAGACCAAGGTATAGGCAGGCTATTAGTGCTGTGTTATTGTTTTGTATTAGGGGGTGAAGGCGAACTAGTAGGAAGATTCCGGCAACAACTATGGTGCTGGAGTGAAGTAGGGCAGATACGGGTGTTGGACCTTCTATGGCTGCTGGGAGTCATGGGTGGAGTGTGAATTGGGCTGATTTTCCTATGGCTGCTAAAATAATTCCTGCTAATGGGATTATTGAGTTATGTATTTCTGACTCTGTGAGGATTTCTTGAATGTTTCATGTATTTATTTGTGTGGCAAATCATGCGATGGCTATGATAAATCCGATGTCTCCTACTCGGTTGTAGATAATGGCTTGAAGGGCTGATGTGTTAGCATCTGCTCGTCCAGATCATCACCCGATTAAGAGGAATGACATAATTCCTACCCCCTCTCAGCCAATAAATAGTTGAAATATGTTGTTAGCTGTGACTAGGGTAATTATGGCTACAAGAAATAGGAGGAGGTATTTAAAGAATCGGTCTTTATCTGGGTCTGCGTGTATGTATCAGAGTGCAAATTCTAGAATCGATCAGGCAACGAATAATGCAACTGGTGTAAAGATAAGGGAGTAGTGGTCAAAGTTAAAGCCTACGAAAATGTCAAGTGTAAAAATACTTGTTCAATACCAGCTGGTAGAGATATTTTCCACTCCTTGATTAATAAAGATTATAAGTGTGGTAAGGCTAATGTAAAATGAGTGGCTTGTGGCGGTTTTGATATCCATGGCTAGTTGGTTTGGCTTTTTTGGTTTGGGGCTAAGTGTTTTTAGTAGTGGGTAAATTAAAGTTGTGATTGATAAGAGTATGAGCGATGTTAATACGTATGTCATAACTTCCACTTGGATTTGCACCAAGAATTTTTGGTTCCTAAGACCAGTGGATACACTATTATCCTTTGGAAGTGGCGAGTAAGCCATGGAGTCTAACCATGGTCTATAAGTATTAGCAGAACTTATTATTTTCCTTCTTTCTCGGTAAGATAGGAGGTTTTAACTCCTGTTGCTAGAGTCACGATCTAAAGTTTTGGTTAAACTAAACTTACTAATAACATCAGCCCAGTAGGAGTTCTGGTTTTGTTACTAGTAGGATGATGGGGATTAGGTGGAGGGCTATTAATAGGTGTTCTCGGGTGTGGTAGGGTGGTAGGTTTGTAATGTGGCTAGGTGCCTGACCTCGTTGTGTTATTAGGAATATGTATAGGGAGTAGCTTGCTGTAATTAGTGTCCCTATTCCTGTAAGTGCGATGGTTCATGGGGATCAGTTAAATATTGTTGTGATAATTGTTAGTTCTCCTACTAGATTTGGTAGGGGTGGGAGTGCTAGATTAGCTAGGTTGGCAATGAATCATCATATTGCTGCAAGTGGGAAGATTATTTGTAGTCCTCGAATTAGAATTATGGTTCGGCTGTGAACTCGTTCATATGTTGTATTAGCTAGGCAGAATAGTATTGAGGATGTTAGTCCGTGGGCAATTATGAGGGCGATTGCCCCTGAGAAGCCTCATGTGGTTTGAATTAGGATCCCCCCTGCTACCAAGCCCATGTGGCTTACAGATGAATAAGCAATTAAAGATTTGAGGTCTGTTTGTCGTAGGCAGATTGATCCTGTTATAATGATTCCTCATAGGGCTAAGATGATAAATGGGTATGTTAGTTCCTTGTTGAATGCGTCTAGTACGATTATTATTCGTATTATACCATAGCCCCCTAGTTTTAGCAGAATTGCTGCTAGTACTATAGATCCTGCTACTGGGGCTTCAACATGTGCTTTTGGTAATCATAGGTGTACCCCATAAAGTGGTATTTTTACTAGGAATGCGATTAGGCAGCCAGCTCATCAAATTTTATGGCCTCAGGAGTCTAGTGCAATTGGTTGGGCATATTGAAGGATTAGTATGGATAGTGTCCCGGTGGTTTGTTGGAGAAGTAGTAGTGCGATTAAGAGGGGTAGGGAACCTGCAAGTGTGTAAAATAAAAAGTAGATTCCTGCGTTTAGGCGTTCAGCTTGGTTTCCTCATCGAGTAATGATAATTAGGGTTGGGATTAATGTGGCCTCAAATATAATGTAAAATATAATGATTTCTGTGGCACCGAATGCTATAATTAGGAAAGTTTGAAGGGATGCAAGTAATGAGATATATAGGCGTTGGCGGTTGATTGGTTCTGGGTTAATATGGTTTTGGCTAGCTAGGATTATTAGTGGGAGTAGTCAGCATGTTAATGTTAGGAAGGGGGTTGATAGTGGGTCTGTGGCCATATATGTGTTGGAGGTGGCTCACCCTGTTTCTGACGTTCATTTTAGTCATGCCAGGCTGATTAGAGCAATTAGGGAGCTGTGTATTGTTGTAGTTGTTCAAAGAAGTTTTGCGGGGGTGAGTCAAATTGTGGGAAATAGTATAATGGTTGGGATTAGTACTTTTAGCATTGTAGGAGGTTAAGGTTTTGTAAGTGGTCTGTTCCATGGGTTCGGGCAGTGGCTACTAGTAGTGCAAGTCCTGTGCTTGCTTCGCAGGCTGAGAAGGCCAGTAGTAGAATTGGGGTGGAGGAGAAACCTGTTGATTCAAATTGGAGTGCCCATAGGGCTAGTGCAATAAATAAGGACAATATTATTCCTTCTAAACATAAAAGTGCTGAGAGCAGGTGTATGCGGTTGAACGTTAATCCTATTAGTCCTAGGGTAAATGCCGATGTGAAGCTAAAATGTACTGGTGTCATAAGGGGGCCGTGGGGTTTAACCACGATTTTCTGAGCCGAAATCAGAGGTCTTATTTTGGACTAGCCCCCTATTCTGCTCATTCTAGACCTCCTTGGGCTCATTCATAAATTAGTCCCAGGGTGAGTAGAATTAGGATTGTTGTGGCTCAGAAGAGTGTTTCGGTTGGGTTATAAAGTTGGTCTCCTCATGGGAGGGGGAGGAGTAGGGCGATTTCTAGGTCAAATAGGAGGAATAGGATTGCTACTAGGAAAAATTGCAGTGAAAATGGAAGTCGGGCGGAACCCAGTGGGTCAAATCCGCATTCGTATGGTGATAGTTTTTCTGTGTCCGGGTCTATTTGGGGAAGTCAGAATGAGATGAATGCTAGGATTGATGGTACGATTAGTGTAATTATAATAATAGTTATGATAAGGTTCATTATCTTTCCCCGGAGTTTAACCTGGATCGAGTGATTGGAAGTCACTTATAATGGGTTTATACTAAAAAGATTATGAGCCTCATCAGTAGATAGATACATATAGGAATAGTCAGACTACGTCGACAAAGTGTCAGTATCATGCTGCGGCCTCAAAACCGAAGTGATGTTCTGATGTAAAATGGTATTGGATTTGACGTAGGAAGCACACAGCTAGGAAGGTTGATCCAATAATGACGTGCAGTCCGTGGAACCCTGTAGCTACAAAGAATGTTGATCCGTATACACCATCTGCGATGGTAAATGGTGCTTCATAGTATTCTATTGCTTGAAGGGCTGTGAAGTATAATCCTAGGAGGATTGTTAGTGCGAGAGATTGAATGGCTTGTTTTCGTTCTCCCTCCATAATGCTGTGGTGGGCTCATGTTACTGTTACCCCAGATGCTAGTAGGACAGCTGTATTAAGTAGGGGGACTTCAAATGGGTCTAAAGTGATGATTCCTGTCGGTGGTCAGCATCCCCCTAGCTCGGGTGTGGGGGCCAGGCTTGAGTGATAAAAGGCTCAGAAAAAGCCTAGGAAAAAGAATACTTCGGAGGTAATAAAAAGAATTATTCCATATCGGAGTCCTTTTTGCACGGGTGGTGTGTGGTGGCCCTGAAATGTCCCTTCTCGGATAATGTCTCGTCATCATTGAATTATGGTGAGGATTAGTAGGGTTAGTCCAAGGGCAATGAGTGTCATTGAGTGAAAATGGAATCAGATTGCTAGGCCAGATGTTATTAGTAAGGCGCCGATAGCTCCTGTTAGTGGTCATGGGCTTGGGTCAACTATGTGGTATGCATGTGCTTGGTGGGCCATTAGGTGTTTTCTTGAAGGTAAAGGCTTAATAACAGAATGAAAACATAGGCTTGAATTATGGCTACTGCAACCTCTAGGAGTGTGAGTATAACAAGAATTGTAGTGGTTAGAAGTGCTACTGTTGGCATTATAGGTAGTAAGACAAGTACGGCTATTGAGATAAGTTGAATAAGTAGGTGGCCTGCGGTTAGATTGGCTGTAAGCCGAACACCCAGGGCTAGTGGTCGGATAAATAAGCTAATTGTTTCAATAATTACTAGAACTGGAATTAGAAGGGTTGGTGTCCCTTCTGGTAGAAGATGACCTAAAGAAGATGTTGGTTGATTTAGCATACCAACAATTACGGTGGCAAGTCATAGTGGTACTGCAAATCCCATGTTTATTGATAGTTGTGTTGTGGGTGTAAAAGTGTATGGGAGTAGCCCAAGTATATTTATTGAGATAAGATATAGTACTAGTGAGGTAAATAAAAGGGCTCATTTGTGTCCGCCAATGTTTAGTGGGGCTATTAGTTGGCCGGCGAACTTGTTGATTAGTCATGATTGAGTTGTAAAGAGTCGGTTGTTGTTAAATCGTGGGAATGAGTTTGGGAAGAGTAGCGGTACTAATAGTGCAATGAAGACTAGTGAGATACCAATGAATTTGGGGCTTGCAAATTGATCGAAGAGGCTGATTATCATAGTCAGATTCAATTAAGGTTTTGGTATTTTTTAACGTCTAGTAAAATAAATTCATTCGGTTGAATGTGGTCTAGAACTTTAGTTGGGGTAACGGTGAGAAGAACGATTCATGAAAAGACTAGGATTGTAAACCATGGAAGTGGGTCTAATTGGGGCATGTTCACTAAAGGTGGTCGTTAATCACCAGGGTTTGGCTTAAAAGGCCAATGCTTGTTCGATTTTAGCTTTTTAGTGAGGCGTCCTCTAGCATTAATGAAGATCATTTTTCAAAATTTTCTAGGGGTACTGCTTCAACTACAATTGGTATAAAGCTGTGGTTGGCCCCGCAGATTTCAGAGCATTGTCCGTAAAATATACCAGGTCGTGAAACAATAAAGGCAGCCTGATTAAGTCGTCCCGGTACCGCGTCTATTTTAACGCCTAGTGATGGGACTGCTCAAGAGTGGAGGACATCTTCGGCAGATACTAAAATGCGGATTGGGGATTCTTTGGGAATTACCATTCGGTGGTCAGTCTCTAATAGTCGGAATCCCCCCGGTGTTAAGTCTTGGGTGGGTACTATGTATGAGTCGAATCCTAGGTTTTCATAGTCTGTATACTCATAACTTCAGTATCACTGATGTCCTATGGCTTTTACTGTTACGTGCGGATCATTGATTTCGTCTATAAGGTATAAAATTCGGAGGGATGGAAGGGCGATTAGAATTAGGATAATGGCTGGTAGGACTGTTCATACAATTTCGATTTCTTGGGAGTCCAGGATAAATTTATTAGTTAGTTTGGTTGATACTATAGCAACAATAATGTAAAGTACTAAGGTGCTAATTAAAAATACAATTATTAGGGCATGGTCATGAAAGCCGAGAAGCTCTTCTATAGCAGGTGATGCTGCATCTTGGAATCCTAGTTGGGTGGGGTGTGCCATAATTTAGAGATATATGGGGGTTTAACCCATAATTTTACCTTGACAAGGTGATGTAATTTATTTTACTAATATCTCTAAGAAAGTGACAGAGTGGTTATGTGACTGGCTTGAAACCAGTATATGGGGGTTCAATTCCCTCCTTTCTCGTTAGTTTGGCTGGGTTATAACAAATGCTGGTTCTTCAAATGTGTGGTATGGTGGGGGGCATCCATGAAGTCATTCTGCATTTGTTGAGGTTAGTTCAATAGATAATACTTCTCGTTTAGCAGCGAAGGCTTCTCAGATAATAAATAGGAATATGATTACTGCTACTAGAGAAATTAGTGATCCAATTGATGATACTGTGTTCCATAGGGCGTAGGCATCTGGGTAGTCAGAGTATCGTCGTGGTATGCCTGCTAGTCCGAGGAAGTGTTGGGGGAAGAATGTAAGATTTACACCAATAAACATTACCCCGAAGTGGATCTTTGTTCAGGCGCTGCTTAGGGTGTAGCCTGTAAATAGTGGGAATCAGTGGACAAAGCCTGCTATAATGGCGAATACGGCACCCATTGATAATACGTAGTGGAAGTGTGCGACGACATAGTAGGTGTCATGAAGTACAATATCTAGTGAGGAGTTAGCTAGAATAATTCCTGTTAGTCCACCTACTGTGAATAGGAAAATAAATCCCAGTGCTCATAGCATTGGTGTTTCTCATTTAATAGAACCTCCGTGAAGTGTAGCTAGTCAGCTGAATACTTTTACACCTGTTGGGATGGCGATAATTATTGTTGCGGATGTAAAGTATGCTCGGGTGTCTACGTCTATTCCAACGGTAAATATGTGATGGGCTCACACGATGAATCCTAGAAGGCCAATGGCCATTATAGCTCAGACCATACCCATGTACCCGAATGGTTCTTTTTTTCCTGCATAGTAAGCTACAACGTGAGAGATGATCCCGAATCCAGGTAAAATAAGAATATAGACTTCTGGGTGGCCAAAGAATCAAAATAGGTGTTGATATAGAATTGGGTCTCCTCCGCCGGCTGGGTCGAAGAATGTGGTATTAAGGTTTCGGTCTGTAAGAAGTATTGTAATTCCAGCGGCTAGTACAGGTAGCGATAGGAGTAGTAGGACAGCTGTAACTAGTACTGCTCATACAAATAGGGGGGTTTGGTATTGAGTGATGGCTGGGGGTTTTATGTTGATAATTGTTGTAATAAAATTAATAGCCCCTAGAATTGATGACACACCTGCCAAGTGGAGTGAAAAAATTGTTAGGTCTACTGATGCTCCTGCGTGGGCGAGGTTACCTGCGAGTGGCGGGTACACTGTTCACCCTGTTCCGGCCCCGGCCTCAACGCCAGAAGAGGCTAGTAGCAGGAGAAACGATGGTGGAAGAAGTCAGAAGCTTATATTGTTTATTCGTGGGAATGCCATGTCTGGTGCCCCGATTATTAGCGGGACCAATCAGTTTCCAAATCCCCCGATCAGTATTGGCATAACTATAAAGAAAATCATTACGAAGGCATGGGCAGTTACAATTACATTATAGATTTGATCGTCCCCTAAAAGTGATCCTGGTTGGCTGAGTTCAGCACGAATGAGGAGACTAAGGGCGGTTCCAACTATTCCGGCTCAGGCACCAAATACGAGATAGAGGGTGCCAATGTCTTTGTGATTAGTAGAGAAGAGTCAACGCGTGATTATCACAGGTAGAGTGGCCGAGTGTTAGGCGGCGGTTTGTAGCACCGTGCACAGAGGTTTAAGTCCTTTTTCTATCAAGGCCTTGTGGTGTAGTTACATATTAGATTGCAAATCTAGGGTCGCAGATTAGAAGTCTGCCGGGGCTTTTCCCGCCTTTAGGGACTTGGCAGGCGGGAAAAGTAGATGGATGCTCGCTGGTTTGAGCGCTTAGCTGTTAACTAAGAGTTTGTAGGATCGAGGCCTTCCCATCTAGAAGGGGCCTTAGTTTAATTAAAATGTTTGATTTGCACTTAGAAGATGCGGAGTAATATCTGTAGGTCCTACTTCGAGGGCTAGAAGGTTCTCACTTCTATTTAGAGCTTTGAAGGTTCTTGGTTTATATATTTATCCTAAGCCCTCAGGTGGTTAGTGCTAGGATAGTTGGGGTTAGTGGTAGGAGTCCTAAGGTAATAATAATTGTTAGTGTTAGGGGTAGGAGATTTGTGGTTGTTTTAGTTCGTCAGGGGGTGGTTGCGTTAATTGTGTTGGGGTTGATGGTTAGTGTTGCTGTGTAGCATAGTCGTAGGTAGAAGTATAGGCTTAGTAGGGCGGTTAAAACTATGATTGTGGCTGTAAGAGGGAGGTTTTGTTTTGTTAATTCTTGAATGATGAGCCATTTTGGTGCGAAACCAGTTATTGGTGGGAGGCCGCCTAGTGATAGTAGGACTAGGGGGGTGATTGCTGTTAGAGTTGGGTTTTTTGATCAAGCTGTCGAGAGTGTGTTGATTTTTGTTGTGTTTAGTGTTTTTAGGGTGAGGAATGCTGCAGATGTTATAAAGATGTAGGTGATTAGGGCTATGATGGTGAGCTGTGGGGCGTAGTGAATAATGATTATTATTCATCCTATGTGGGCGATTGATGAGTAGGCCAGGATTTTTCGTAGCTGGGTTTGGTTTAGGCCTCCTCATCCTCCCACCAGTGTTGATGAGATTCCTAGTAGTGTTAGAAGGGTTGGGTTGGTGTTTTGGGCTACTTGAATAATTAGGGCGAATGGGGCTAGTTTTTGTCATGTGGATAGGATTAGTCCTGTTAATAGGTTTAGTCCTTGTAGAACTTCTGGCAGCCAGAAGTGTGCTGGTGCTAGTCCAATTTTTAGTGCTAGTGCAGAAATAATTATTATGTTGGTTATTGGGTTAGATACGTTGTTAATATTTCATTCTCCTGTGAGTCAGGCATTTGTAGTGCTTGCAAATAAGATTATTGCTGCTGCCGTGGCCTGGATGAGGAAATATTTTGTGGTTGCTTCTACTGCTCGTGGGTGGTGTTGTTGGGCTATTAGAGGGGTGATAGCTAGGGTATTAATTTCTAGTCCTATTCAGGCAAGTAACCAGTGTGAACTGGAAAATGTTATGGTGGTGCCTAGTCCTAGGCTGAATAGTAGAATTGCTAGTACGTATGGATTCATTGATAGGGGATGGGGTTTAACCATCATTTTCGGGGTATGGGCCCGAAAGCTTATTTAGCTGACCTTATCTTAGAAGGTGGTGTAGAGGAAGCACTAAGAGTTTTGATCTCTTTGGCATAGGTTCGAATCCTTTCTTTCTAAGAACTGAGGGGGATTTAACCCCTGTGGTTCACTCTATCAAAGTGGCCCCTAGGCATTCGGGCACAGTTCTTGGGTTATAGTTGTGGTGGCAGGCTTGCTAGTGCGATTGGTAGGGATGTGTGTCATAGGACGAAGGCTAATGTGATTGGGAGGAAGTTTTTTCAAATTAGGTGTATAAGTCGATCATACCGGAATCGTGGGTAGGATGCTCGAACTCATAGGAATATTGCAGCTAGTAGGGCGGTTTTTGTCATGATGAGGATTGTTGATAGTTCTGGGGTGTCTGGTATGTAGGATGTTCCTAGAAATAGGACTGCTGATAGGGTGTTTATTAGTAGAATGTTGGCGTATTCAGCCAGAAAGAATAGTGCGAATGGTCCTCCTGCGTACTCTACATTAAATCCTGATACTAGTTCTGATTCTCCTTCTGTTAGGTCAAATGGTGCTCGGTTGGTTTCTGCTAGGGTTGAGATGTATCATATTGTGGCTAGTGGTCAGGCTGGGATTAGTAGTCAGATTTTTTCTTGAGCAGTGCTTAGGGTTTGTAGGGAATAGCCCCCGGAGAAGATTATAATAGATAGCACGATTAGTCCTAGGCTTACTTCGTATGAAATTGTTTGGGCTACAGCTCGTAGGGCTCCGACTAGTGCGTATTTTGAGTTTGAGGCCCATCCTGATCCTAGAATTGAGTATACTGCTAGGCTTGATAGGGCTAGGATAAATAGCATGCCTAGGTTTAGGTTTGTTATTGCGTGTGGCAGGGGTATTGGCGCTCATAGTATCATAGCCAGGGTTAGTGCAAGGATTGGTGTAATTAGGAATAGAATGGGTGATGATGATGATGGGCGGATTGGTTCCTTAATAAATAGTTTAACACCGTCGGCGATTGGTTGAATTGTGCCGTAAGGTCCTACTACGTTTGGGCCTTTTCGGAGTTGTATATATCCTAGTACTTTTCGTTCGACTAGGGTTAGAAAGGCTACTGCTAGTAAAACGAATACGATGTAGATTAGGGGGTTGATTAGGTGATTTATTAGTGTATTAAGCATTAGCTAGGGAGAGGATTTGAACCCCTGTTTAAAGGGCTTAGACCTTTTGCAGTAACCAAGCTCTGCCATCCTAGCAACTCCTTGTTTTGGAAATTGGTTTATGCTTTCCCATTGTTTAATTTATTTGGGTTCATTAAATTGGGGAGGGGCGCGCTTGTGGGGTGGGTCCCTCTTTTTCCGATCCTTTCGTACTAGGAAAAGTAGCATCACAGATAGAAACTGACCTGGATTACTCCGGTCTGAACTCAGATCACGTAGGACTTTGATCGTTGAACAAACGAACCCTTAATAGCGGCTGCACCATTAGGATGTCCTGATCCAACATCGAGGTCGTAAACCCTCTCGTCGATATGAACTCTGGAAGAGGATTGCGCTGTTATCCCTTGGGTAACTTGGTTCGTTGATCGGCTTGTGGCCGGATCATTTTTGGTCAGATGTTCTGTTACTTAGAGTTGTTTTTCTTGGTTTTGGATATTGTCCAGTCCACTTGGAGGTTGTTTTTTTCTCCGTGGTCGCCCCAACCGAAGGTAGAGTTTCATTTTTGTTAGGTTTAAGGACTTTATTGAAGTTTGCTTAGCATAATTGATTCTTGTACCTTAAGCTCCAAAGGGTCTTCTCGTCTTGTGTTGTTATACCCGCTTCTGCACGGATAGATCAATTTCACTGACTGGAAAAGGGAGACAGTTAAGCCCTCGTCTAACCATTCATACAGGTCCTTAATTAGAGGACTAGTGATTGCGCTACCTTTGCACGGTTAAAATACCGCGGCCGTTGAACTTGTAGTCACTGGGCAGGCTGGACCTCCTATACTAGATATTGCAGGAGGCGATGTTTTTGGTAAACAGGCGAGGCTTGGGTTTGCCGAGTTCCTTCCTTTTCTTTTAGTCTTTCCTTGTTGCACTCCAGTGTGGGGATAACGATTTTGGGTTGTGTGGTTTTCTTGGTTGTTGTGTTATTCATATTACCCTCTTTGTTTGGGTTCGTTAATTGTCAGTGGTTGGTCCGATCTGACTTACACTTGTGCTTGGAGAAGGTTAGGTTCTTCTTGTTACTCATTTTAGCATGATCTCTTCCATGGTTGCATGGAGCGGCCTAGTATATTTGGGGAAGTGAGATTGTTTATTGGTATAATTAACTTTTATTTATTCGAGCTTTGACGCTTTCTGTTTAGGTGGCTGCTTTTAGGCCCACTGGGATGGTGTGTTTTTAGTATTATAATCTTTATTCTCCTGTTAAGGTTGTATCCTTTGTTTTAGGGGCTGTACCTCCTTAAACTAACTCTCGCATATTTCTCATTTGTCTTTTTGGTGTAGTTTATTGACTTGGGGTGTGCGAGGCTGAACTTGTATTCATTTTCTAGGCAACCAGCTATCACCAAGTTCGATAGGTCTGTCACCTCTACCCAGAGCTCTCTCCACTCTTTTGCCACAGAGATGGATTAGCCCTAATTTTATATAGGCTGTCTCGGGGTAGCTCACTTGGTTTCGGGGTCTCAAACTGAAGGTCTCTTTGCTTGGGTGGACTTGCTAAATCATGATGCAAAAGGTACAAGATTTAGTCTTTGGTTTTTGTGGCTTGTATGGGTTATTTCATTTCTTTTTCAACGTTTCCTTGCGGTACTTTTTCTATAGCTTTAAAGGTGGGGCCCTTTCTGTCTCCCATACTCAGGTTAAGAATGTTTTAGTTAATTGATTTGGGGTTAAATCTTGGTTATTTATGGTGTGGGGTTGTTTTGGTGGTTAAGCTAGTTGTTTGGCTCAGAGTGATCCGATTTGCACGGATTTCTTCACGGTGTAAATGGGACGCTGGGCTATTTAGCTACACTCTGGGTTTGTCCAAGTGCACCTTCCGGTACACTTACCTTGTTACGACTTGCCTCCCCTTGTCGGTGCTTTTGTGTTAAGTAAGTTGGGTTTGCTGATGACGGGAGAGAGTGACGGGCGGTGTGTACGTGCCTCAGGGCCGGGTTCAAAAGGACACTCTATTTCCTTTTTACTACTAAATCCTCCTTCAAGCATTAGTTTCATATTGCGTGTTCGTAATATTCTGCTGTAGAAAATGTAGCCCATTTCTTCCCATTTCGTTCGCTACACCTTGACCTGACGTTTTGGGCAGTGCTCTTTTTGCTTACTTTTGTTCCCTCATAGGGTAAGCTGGCGACGGTGGTATATAGGCTGGGTTGACCAGAAATGGTGAGGTTTAACGGGGATTATCGGTTCTAGAACAGGCTCCTCTAGGGGGGTCTAAGGCACCGTCAGGTCCTTTGGATTTTAAGCTGATGCTCGTAATACCCTGGCGGACATTATTGTATATGTATGTCTTTGTTTACGACTGAGCATAGTGGGGTATCTAATCCCAGTTTGTTTCTCAGTTTTCGTGGGGTCGGATAGTTTTGTTAAAGTAACTTTCGTGTTTGGGCTTCGGACTCCTAGAAGCGTATGACGGCCAAGGGGTCATTTAACTTTATTATTTGTTCCTCCTAACCACCCTTTACGCCGTGATGCTATCAACTAGGGCTATTCGTTTAACCGCGGTTGCTGGCACGAATTTTACTGGCCCTCTTAACCTTAACTAAGTCGGGTTTTCACCCATGGCTTAATGTTTATCACTGCTGGGTTCCCTTGGGGGTGTGGCTTAGCTAGGCGTCTTGGGCTAAAGTGTTTGTTCCTGATACCTGCTCCTTGTCTTCGGGTTGGAGGGTGAGGGCGTACTCACAGGGCTGCGGATACTTGCATGTGTAATTTTGGTTAAGGCTGATAGAAAGGTTGGGACCATGCCTTTGTGCGTGCGGGGTTTTTTAGGACCCATCCTAGCATTTTCAGTGCTATGCTTTGTGTTAAGCTACGCTAGC